GCAAGAAAAGAAGGAAATAAAAAAACAAAACATAGTATAGAAAAGATATCCAAAATTATATAGAAATCACTATCCTACCCTTAGTTTTTATTTCCTTAATTTAATTGAATTTCGCTTGATTAGGGCAAAGTTCCTTAAAAACCTCTGCCTTTTTTAAAATATCCTGAACAGTTCCTGTAGGCTGAGCGCCTTTTTCAAGGAAATAGAGAATAGCGGGAACGTTTAAATAAGTTTGATTCTTGATCGGATCATAAAAACCCACTTTCCGAAGATCTCTTCCTTCTCTTCGGGATCGAACATCAATTGCAACGATTCGATAGACGGCTCATCGGGATAGATGTAGATGAAAAAGAACCCCCCCCCCTAGAACCGTATAGGAAGTTTTCTCTTCGTACGGCTCGAGAAAAAATGATTCGAAGTTTTGTCTATGGATAAAATTCTAATAAATAGGAAAGGAATCCGTAAAATAAATTAGCCTATAATTTAACTCATATTTATTTAGCACCCTTCCTGAAAAAATAAAAAATCATTTGTACTCATAACTCAAGTTGAATAATTCTCAAATATCTTAAAGATTTTTATTTAAGATATTTTTTTATTGAGTGGTCTTTAACCCCCCTTTTGTCTCGTTTAAAATCTATTTGGATTCTTTATTCGGATCCGTGAGACAATTGAAGTGGTGTTTCCTTGTTCTGGGATCCTTTATCTTTGTTTTAAATCCTTGGGTTTAGACATTACTTCGGTGCTTCTTAATCCTTTCAAAATGGTAGCAACATACCCCTTTTGTGATTTCTTTCTATCAAAGAATCATACCGACGGTTGATTCGCGCGCGATACACTGTGGATCGAAAAAAGTTTTAGCCGTTCCAACAAATTTTTTTGAATTGAAAATTTGCTCGAATCGGATCCTTTCAATTTCTATATCGAAGATATACTTACGAAGTTGTTCCAATTTATTGATTGGCATTAACCCTAGATCGTTGCCCCTGAGAAATTAATCAATACTTTCTACTCGAGCTCCATCATGAACTATTTACATTACAACCCAATAAAAAAAGAAGGGTTCTAGTAGAATAGAACAAACGACGTCGAGCCAAGAGCACCTTCATTCCTATATAAAATGGTGGATGTAAGAATAAGAATCCACACCGGATCGTGTCCTTCAAGTCGCACGTTGCTTTCTACCACATCGTTTTAAACGAAGTTTTACCATAACATTCCTCTAATTTGGAACCAGTATGGAATTGATTCAATTATGGAATCATGAATAGTCATTGGTTCAGTCGGTACAGAGACATAGTAATTTATATTTTTTCTTATCTACATAGATAATAAATATTTTTCTGAAAAAATATTAGCAAGACCCCGTCTTTTTTATATGAAGGAAACATTTTTCTATAAATCTCTATCTAAAAAAAATATATAATAGAAATATGAAGAAATATAAATATAGAAATAACATAACTAACAGAAATAACACGAATAAATAAATTCTATTTGACTCTGCCTCTTCAAGTGACTCAATAAGATAGACTGACCCATTTCCAACTTCCCAAAGATTCAACCCATAAGGAATCATTACAAATCTTGATAATTGAAAAAGTTTCCTACTTATACATCCTTATACATCATTATTTGAGTCAAGTTTTACAGTAAAGACTATATTTGATTATCATAAGAAAGATAAATCTATGTTTCTTTTCGAGTCGAATTGTCAATGATTTAAAGCAAATAAGATAAATAGATCGAACAATAAAAATAAATATCATTGTTAAATATTTAAATTTTAATATTTTAGGGATGCACATTATTTTTCACAAAAATAGAAAGACTATTGTCACTGAAATAGGATAACAATACATACCTATAGGCTAAGCACTTCCTCGTTTTATATGTATTTTCATATTTTATTTAACCTGAGGTTAAATAATCTTTCTGCAACTGTGATCTATGTCCCATCTTATCTGGATCACAAAAGGATTCAGTTACATTTGCATGTCATTTGAACCAGATTTAGTTCAGTTTGTGAAAAACTGAGATATGATTACGAAAAGAATCATTCAAAATCAGAAAAGAAAGAAGAATCATATTCTATCCAATATTAGGCCTTGAAACAGAATCTTGTTGAACAAAAAAGCTGTATTCGGATACAATGGATATGCTCTGGGACGGAAGGATTCGAACCTCCGAATAGCGGGATCAAAACCCGTTGCCTTACCACTTGGCTACGCCCCATTTATATTTTTATTGGACACTAATAAAGAATAATATTGGTATTAAGTGTTCGTCAATTCCAGTCCAACTATCTATAGAAAATCTTTATTCTTTATAGAATATATTATAGATTCGTGCTAGGATTTTGACATGTGTATATCTAGAATTCAACTGAATTTATTGATCATTACATATAATTCAATTAAGATATTGTATGAAAGTATGATTTCTTCTATTCTCCTTTGAGAATTGGAGGATTTTTGATTGGGTGGAAAAAGAAGGATTTTTTTGTCTACCTTACTTTCTTCATTTTTCCTTATATCAATAACTCAATCAAAATGCAATTATCTCGACGAACAAAATGTCTGTTATGCTTAATATCTTTAGTTTGATCTGTCTTAATTCTGCCCTTTATCCGAGTAGTCTTTTCTTCGCCAAATTGCCCGAAGCCTATGCTTTTTTGAATCCAATCGTAGATGTTATGCCAGTAATACCCCTGTTCTTTTTTCTTTTAGCCTTTGTTTGGCAAGCTGCTGTAAGTTTTCGATAAGATCTTTAATACTATCCTAGAAAATTCATGATTTATTCGAGAAAAATTATAACAATTGATAAGATCAAATAAGTCTGACAGTATGAACCTTCGATTCAAACATTGAAATTCTTGGATAGCTGCGAAAAATCCGGTTCGCCCCATATTCCCGATTCTAACCCTTTTTCCGGCGAAAGACCCTATTAGGTTAGGGTTCCTTACAATATCTAATTGTGGGTATGAAAGTGATTTGCGGTAATCAAAGACTCTTATTACAAATTTCAACTTCATTTGAATTTATGAACATTCTTTTCTATTTCTAGAATTCATTTCTTGGTGTCAAAATAGGATATGTGATATAAAAATGGAGGATCTATTATCTTTTCTCGTTTTCCTTTTTCAAAAAATGATCTTGGAGGTTGTGTAATGCTTACTCTCAAACTTTTCGTTTACACAGTAGTAATATTCTTTGTTTCTCTCTTCATCTTTGGATTCCTATCCAATGATCCAGGACGTAATCCTGGACGTGAAGAATAAAATAAAAATTTCGTTTTTCTTGCTTGATTCTACAATTTTATTAAGATTTTCTTTTATCTATTCCACACGTTTAACTAGTAAAAAAAAAAGGGGGTTGCGAAATTTGAAAGAAAAAAATGGAAAGTCATCAACGGAAACGGAAAGAGAGGGATTCGAACCCTCGGTACGAATAACTCGTACAACGGATTAGCAATCCGCCGCTTTCGTCCACTCAGCCATCTCTCCCAATTGAAAAAGATAATTACTATCTTACATTACACATCAAGTAAGGATTAAAGAAAGTATTTCTTTGACATTCTTTATCGTTATTATATAATTAGCAATTCCATTTAGATGCTCGAAAGATCCAAATAGAAAGATAAATAAGGAAGACCTTCTTGCTTTTATTTTGTTCGAAGTGCCTTTTGGGCCTGGCCCGGTCAATACCCAGCCGGGCCTTTTTTTGTTCCAACAAATTCCCTTTATTTATAGGCAATATAAATAAGATACCCAATTTGGTATCTGTGTAACAATTTACGCTCTGGGGTTTACATATACTTATAATTTTTGTTATAATGGAAATTGAGAAGGATTTTTGATTCAAAAGAATCAATACTGATTAAGTATGTATCAATTTGTATTTTCTTATGTCATTAGGCAAACCAAATTTTAGATTCAAACCCAAGAATCATTCAGGAATTCTCCGTCAACGAATATCCCATTTGTCATAAATTTTGTCTTTTTTGGATGAAAATATACATTTGATTTTTCAATAGAAAAGTGAGGGGAAGTTTTTCGGCATTGTGCGTTTTGAGATACTATACAATCAATCGAAGGGGTGGATCAAATACAATCAAAAGGGTAAAAAGGGTTTATTTTCTAATTTTTCTAAATTTAGAAAAAGGATTAAAAAAAGGATGCAAGATGCAAGTACAATAAACTAAAGTTTAGTAATCCAACCCAAAAAGGGAAAATTTTCTACTATTATGTATCGTTTTGGCGGCATGGCCGAGTGGTAAGGCGGGGGACTGCAAATCCTTTTTCCCCAGTTCAAATCCGGGTGCCGCCTCATCAACAAACGAATCGAATATAGACTCGCAAGAATCTCTGAGTGTTCAGGCATTGAATCACTATTAGAGTGAGATTGGATGGATAATTTACTTTTTTATAGAAAAAGTATAGAAATTTATAGAAAAGTATAGAAAAAGTGAAAAAAAAAATCATTTTTTCCCCTCCTGAAGAGTATAATATACTATCTCCCAACTGCTTCAGAGAGACAATCGGGAAAGGGTACGGATTAGATCAAATAGGAAAGAAAAGTATGTAATAGATAGCAATTTCGCTATTTTTACTTATGAAGGCAAAAAAAAGGAATGGCCCTCTTATTTTATTACTACATGTTCCATTAGTAACATTACTTTGTGGTGTCATTGTGTATTTTACTTGTGTTTAGTCTTTGCCGATTAGAAATCATATCATATAGTAATTTTTTAGAAAGGGATTTATTTGATTGGTTCATGAATAGTGTTTGGCCAGAATCCCTTTTTGACTCTGGACCATTGATTCTACTATTATTAGTGAGCAATAATGGAATAATTCTATCATAGAGATAAGGGACATAATTCACATGGATATAGTAAGTCTCGCTTGGGCTGCTTTAATGGTAGTCTTTACATTTTCCCTTTCACTCGTAGTATGGGGAAGAAGTGGACTTTAGAAGCACTCCTAATTTAGTTGAGGAATGAAACGGTATCAATTGTTTTATAGATCGTTCTGCAACGCATTTTTTTATTTGAATTGAAATAATTTTCAAATAAAAATATCTTCATTTCGAAATTCCATTGGATTCTAGTGGAGAAATGTATTCTATAACAGTAAAACGATTATTATCGGAATAAATGGATGTATCAAAGAAATAGAATTGGGTCCTACGTCAATTCCATATATGGATTAATAACTACAGATATTGAAGATAAAAGCTAATATAGTACCAACTTTATTAGAAAGTCAAGTACAACTTTATACACTACAATAACACTAATAGAGAGTATGGTAAGAAATAAATTTATTTCTTACTTACCATACTCTCGGATCTCATAGAATACCGCCGATTATAGCCCGTTGATTTCATTTAAGACGCAAAAATAGAATCCTTTTCATTTGATTTCTTCAACTAAAGTAATTAATCATTTTGACTGACTGTTTTTACGTAAATTATAAGTAGAAAAGCAGTAGGAACTAAAATGAACAGTGCAGTAGCAATAAATGCAAGAATATTTACTTCCATAATCTCATCGTTTTTTTTATTTCACAATAACTCGGGATTTAATCCCATAGAGATGATAAATCTTTCACCTGTCAATTCAATGAATGCATTCCCTATCGATGATCTTGAATCGGATCAATATCATGAATAACAATATCTGAGCTATTAAATTAATTCGTCGTCGAGAATTGAATAGTATAACATACGAAGATCTTTTATCCATACCGAATCCAAGATTGAATTCCCGGCCCAATCCAAAATTCCTTTATTTATCCGTCTTTTCTATAACCTACCTTAGGTCTTCCTTGTAGAACCATCAAATGAAGTAGCATCTAACCACCCGTCCCTTTCCATTAACTACAAAACCCCAACAAACAATACAAAGCGAAGTGGAAAAAGAGAGGAATTAGGTTCTAAACGCCGTTTTTTTAATGATCCAATTTTCTTTGGAAGACAAAGAAGTATGATAAAGATGAGTCGCAGGAGCAAAGATGGAATATTCTATCAACTTCACTATTTTAGTTATTTTCATTTTAGTTTAGGGTTTGTTCTTTCTTCGACAGAATCCTGAAAAAAAGGGGGGAAAGACCTTCGGAATTAAATTATGCTCTCTGTCCCTTATTTCACAGAAAATGGAGAGGCGAATTGATGTACTTATTGGATCCGTCGGGACTGACGGGGCTCGAACCCGCAACGTCCGCCTTGACAGGGCGGTGCTCTTGCCTATTGAACTACAATCCCAGGGGAATCAGAAGGGATCTAGCAGAAAATTTAGATTCTTTTTTATTCTCTCGTATCAGGTATTTCTTAAGAACAAGAGGGTTCTACCATCTGATGGTAGATTGGCGAATTGTTGGGCCGAGCTGGATTTGAACCAGCGTAGACATATTGTCAACGAATTTACAGTCCGTCCCCATTAACCACTCGGGCATCGACCCAACGCCTAATTGATTTTAGACGATTGAAAATATCATTCCTATGGGCATGATTTACCCCCAGAGGGACTTGAACCCTCGTTATCTCCGTGAAAGAGAGAAGTCGTGAAACCGCTGGACCATAGGGGCCGAGGATCAGCATAAGGAAAACACAAGAAATCGGATAGGTGCAGAGAGGCGGCCCCTTTAGGAGATGAATAGGATCAAACCGAAAGACTCGTTAACTATTCTGGGGGTTAATGGTAATCAAACTTTACCATTAAACTATACAATCTTGAAACTTGAAAAAGAGAAAGACGAGAAAGACCAATGAAATAAAGTTTCTGAATCAAACCGAAAAACAAAGGTCGAGAACTTTCTTTCTTCTTTCATTCTTCTTTCAGTATTCGCAGTGAGTAACCAAAAGATTATTTTGGTCTGCGCGATGCAATTATATTTCGCCCTAAGTCAGGCTGTCAATTGACCACGGAAAGGAGAGAAAGGAGAGCATTAAACAAAGCAAGAAGACGGCCAGACGAGGTATTTTTGCACGTGTTTAACGTTTAATAAATACAAATTCAGATGGTTTTCTGGTATTCAATATTCAAGTAGATTAGAATATAAATACCGTTATACATTATAATATAAGAAACTGAATCAGTTTTGATATTCTAAAAAAAATCCTAAAACATAGTAAGCCTAAGTGGGAGAATTCTGTTTCTAGGACTGTTTTATCAATTCCGTTCCATTTGCATCTCTTAAAAATGCCAATTTAAGTTAAGTATAAATTTTTATTCCACCTATCTCATAGATTCCAGTCAAAGATTCATAGAATCGAAATTCCATCATTGTTAGATCTATAGGATTTGATGGATAATGAGCCAGCCAAAATGGTATTTATTTTTGTTTTTGTTTTTTGGAGAATTCGATATGGATGAGTATAAATCACTGCCAATTTCAAAAGAATCCGGGATAGACGCAATGTCCACAATACCTGGATTTAATCAGATACAATTTGAAGGATTTTGTAGGTTCATTGATCAGGGTTTGACAGAAGAACT